AATAAACGAGTATCTCCTCTAGATGGAAAAATATTTTCTTTGAAAAGTAATTTTGTACCATCTGCTAGAGCTTGAAGAATTCCCAAAGGGCCGGCGTATTCAGGTCCAATACGTTGTTGTATCCCTGCAGATATTTCTCTTTCTAACCAAACAATTACTAGTACGCCTATTGTAATTCCTAAAACAAGAGTCAAAATAGGGACAAGCATCCATATGATCCCATAGATCTCTTTTAAGGATTCCAATCTGGAAAAAGAATTGATAGCTTGTACTTCTGTTATATCAATTATCATTTCAACGATCAACTTCTCCCATAATGATATCTATACTACCTAGTATCGTCATAATATCAGCCAATTTCATTTTTTTAACTAACTGAGGAAGAATTTGCAAATTGATAAAACCCGGGGGGCGAATTTTCCATCTCCAAGGAAAAACACTTTGATCTCCTATCAGAAAAATTCCCAATTCTCCTTTTGGAGCTTCGACTCTTACATAAAGTTCTTGCTTCGACAATTCAAAAGTCGGAGAGGGTTTTTTACTAATGAATCGATATTCAAAATCATTCCAGTCGGCATCTCTTACTTTGTCAAAGCGTCGTATTTCTAAATTCTCATAGGGCCCCCCTGGAATTCCTTCCAGAGCCTGTTGAATAATTTTTATGGATTCTGTCATTTCACCGATTCGTACTAAATAACGAGCTAATGAATCTCCCTCTTTTTGCCATTGAACTTCCCAATCAAACTCGTCGTAACACTCATAATGATCAACTTTACGGAGATCCCATTGTATTCCGGAAGCTCGTAGCATTGGTCCTGATAAACCCCAATTTATTGCTTCTTCTCCACTAATAATGCCCACTCCTTCAACTCGTTCTAAAAAAATAGGATTTCGTGTAATAAGCTTTTGATATTCAGCAATCCTTGTTAAAAAATAATCGCAAAAGTCTAAACATTTATCTATCCAGCCATGAGGTAGATCAGCAGCGACTCCTCCGATACGAAAATAATTATGCATCATTCGCATACCAGTGGCAGCTTCGAATAGGTCATATATTAATTCTCTTTCTCGAAAAATATAGAAGAAGGGGGTTTGTGCGCCAATATCCGCCATAAAAGGACCAAGCCATAACAAATGGGAAGCTATACGACTCAACTCCAACATAATGACTCTGATATAGCTAGCCCTTTTAGGTACTTGGATATTGCCTAATTGTTCTGGTGCATTTACAGTTATTGCTTCTGTGAACATAGTAGCTAAATAATCCCAACGTGTTACATAAGGTAAATATTGTATAATTGTTCGGTTTTCCGCAATTTTCTCCATCCCTCTGTGTAAATAACCCAATATTGGTTCACAGTCAATAACATCTTCACCATCTAAAGTAACAATGAGTCGAAGAACACCATGCATTGATGGGTGTTGAGGACCCATATTGACTATCATGAGGTCTTTTCTTGTAGCTGGTGCAGTCATAAGTTTTTTCCCGCTTCATTCTTCCATGAATTGCTGAAAGTGAAAAGAAGTTCATCAAAATTTAAGCGAATAAGTTAAAATAACTCTTCAAATTAACGAGTTTTTATCTCTCGAATATTCAACTGACCTATTAATTCTTTATAACGTACTTTATTTTTTTTTGACAAATAAGTCAGCAGCCGTTGGCGTTTTCCCAAAATTTTCCGCAGACCCTTCTGAGATAAATAATCTTTTTTGTGCAATTCCAAATGTGAAGTAAGTCTCCGTATCTTATTGGTGAAACTGAATACTTGAAATTCAACGGACCCCCTATTTTCTGTGTTTTCTTCTTGTGAAATAACTGAAATGAATGAACTTTTTACCATAAATTTCCCCCTTTTTTACAGGTATGAATTTTATCGATCAGTAATAATAATGCCAGTGATTTTAATGTGGTATACACAATAGAATTTCTTTATGAACTCCTCATTTTTTTTTCAATGAAAATGAATCAAAAATCAATCTAATTTTTAATTGGATTTGGATAGGAATACAAAAAATGGTAGATTTTTGTACTCAAAAAGCAAATAATTTAGACTTAATAAAAAAAAAGAAGATTTTGTTGATTCATTTCTAAATCTAATTGATACATCATTGACTTAGTATCCTATATTAGAATGGAATGTAAGACAAGGCATGTATGTACCTATTTATTTTCATATACTATATATGAGACAGGATATATAGGAAAAATGGACCATCAACGAATTTTCAATTGTGGATACATATGTATCTTTAACATACTGAAACGACTCCCATTATTGGTATCAAACCAATAGCGATTCATACAAGCTAAATCTTCTAATCGATAATTAGGCCAAATAAATAATTTTAATTTAATTAATTCATTTTTCTCTCTATCAAGATATTTACTTTTATCCAAAAATTGACCCCAGTTTTGTATGCTGTTCTCGTTACAAAATACTGGATTTCTATTCATACCATTCCTATTCTTTGAATTGAAACAAATTAGAATTCTCAATTCTCTACGCCGTTTAGCCGATAAAATATTTTCAGGAACAAATAAATCATAATGATTTATGTCTCTATTTCTAGTTATTTTTTGATGTCGTGTAATGGATTCATCAAAATTATTTTTATCAAGATATCTTGGTTCTCGGTCTCTTTGATTAGTTTGGTACTTACTCTTATGAACCAATGAAATACCTATGGTTTGATACATAAAAAATTGTCCATCATTTTTTACGGACAGACGAAGGGGTTCGATAATCAACACTCCCTTTTTCATTAATTCTGGAAGAGTTAAATTCTTCTGAACCAGCATTATATCCAGACTCATTTCTCTCCTTTGAATCGAGGATATAGTAATTTTTCTTGGATTTATAAGTCTAAGCAGGAGACAATATACTTTGATATTATTGATCATTCTTTGATTCAAAGCATCGTCCCATCTCAATTGAAAAAGCAAATAACGTTTCAGGAAGGATTTTAGTTCTGCTTCCGTGTTGCTCTTGTATTGTTTTTTCTTTTTATGTTTTTTCGTGTCTGATCCCACATAATCTTCTTCAATATCTTTTTGGTGGGTTGAGACAAGGGATCCAAGATTTTTTTGGGTTTGTACATACGATCTGAGATCTCCTTGATCTGTGGGTTCTTTTTCTTCTTGATTTAGATTCTTTAACCCAAAAGATTTTTTTTCATTCGATGGTATAAAAAAATTCTCTTTTTGCTTTCCATTGATGTTTTTATTTTCATTAACATTTTCGTTTATATTAAAACTTAAAAGAAGTAATTTGTTTGGTATAACCCACGATTTTATTTTATATGAATTATAAAGTAGCACAAATTCTGGGAAGAACCAAAGTTCCAGATTCGATATGGGACGATTTAGTATTTCTTCATTCATTCCCATCCAATCAAAAAAGATTTTTTGGGGATTGGGTGGATTGATTTCTGGATCTTGATGAATCGTAAGATAAAAAAGACCTTTCTTATTAATTTTCTCAATTATTTGATAATTATTAGTCCCAATCTTAGTATTTTTATTACTCTTGGTATCGATCTTGATCCAGGCCTCAATATCGATTTTTTGTCTAAGACAAAAATTGAGAATTTTCCAATCAAAAAATTTTCTATCTGAATTTTTTTCCATATACATAATATTACCCTTTTCTAGATAATGATTGATAGGGATATCCCCTAACGTATCAAATAATTTGTGTTTATGTGTGTTGGAATTATAAGAAATCTTTTTGTTCTTATTTACTTGAAATGGTGATTCATAAATGGATGAGTCTTCTTTATTTTCGTAATTAATAGATTTATATGATAAAAAATCATATTTATAGCATTTTTTGACATTTTCTTTTTGATTCGGTAATGAATATATTTCAGAATCTTTTTGTTTTTTGTAATGAATTAATTGGTCTTTTTCATATGAATCCCATTTTTTTAAATATTGATTTTGAGCCGTACGGCGCCAATTGACTCTATTTCGCCATTTTTGTGCTATTAATCTAGACCACCTAATCTGAGATAAATCGTATTGATAACGCCCCCTTAACCAGTTTTTCCATTGATTCATGCCATAACTTTGAGGTTTTTTATGGCTTAATTCAGAATGAAATATTCCTTGTGTTCCAAAAAAATCCTTTATTTCAGTCTTAAGAAAAAAAGACGTTTCGGGATATTGAAGAACAGATCTTAATTTATACAAGTTAATAAGTTGGATTTGTGATAATTTGTAAAATACATATGCTTGTGACAAGGAGGATAAGTCATAAAAAGTATGTGAATTCGTCTTATTATTACTAATATTATAAAGTAACTCTTTTTTTTTTTTAGTTGAAATAAAGTGAATTGTATTTTGATTTATTTTATTCATTTTTTCTTGATTTTTTTTATTATTGTAACTGGATTTTTCAATAATTTTTTTTGTTGATTCAAGAAAAAGTTGTGTATTGATTCTGGGAATATTAATGATACATAGAAATATATATATGTATATTTTTTCAACGAAAAGTTTTAAAAAATAATGTAATTTACAGATGAATCGATCATTTTTTCTTTTGAATATTTGCCAAATATTTTTTGGCGATTCTAATCTTTTATCATTATAACTTGTTTTGTTAGGACTCCTTTTTATTTCTGGGGTTACTTTTTTTTTCTCTTTTGTAATTCTTTCGATTTGATTTCGGATTGTACTTGTTCTATCAGCTAGATCCTTCATTTTTTTTTCTGTCAGTGAATAATTTGTCCAATCTGGAGATCCAGTTTGACTAAATGATTCATGAATTATATGATTACTGATTATAGAATCCTTTTCTTTTTTAGTTTCACTCGATTCATATACTTCTCTCAATCTAAATAATAGAATTGGATTTACTTTTGAGAGTTCTTTTAGTATTCTTTTTAGAAATAGAACGCTTTTACTAACCCATTTTTTTATTTCTTTTGAAACCGTTAGAAGTAATTTTGTTCTTTCTTTTAAAACTCTTAGAACTAGAAAATACTTCTTTTTTAAT